ATGTGCATTATTGCAATAGTGTATATAAGCGCATTTTGGGAAGAAAACAAGCTACTAGGGGTTTTCCTGTTTCCGGGGGGTTTTCAGGAATCTTAGACATTCTAGGAGTTTTAGGGGGTAGGGGGGTTTTACGCGAAGAAACCCAGGGTCGTAAAGGATATCTTCCTGTTGAAAAATCTCTTATTATGCTCTTGAGATACCTTATGCATGTATTATAGAATATCTTTACAACACTCACCTTATTACCTGCTTGACGCGATAAATGATCACCCTTGTCAGCTAAACCCGTGTGCACTCTGAAATGCCAGTTGAAAGGAAATAAAAAAAAAAAACCCGTAGCCCATTAGAAAGAACGCTCGGCATGGTCGGTTCTCGGAGTAGTACTTCACCATTAACTTATGTAAGCGTCGATAAAAGTGGAGGGAATAATATCAAGTCATGGCCCTGAAGTAGGAACCAAATGCCAGGAATAATTCACCCTGTGAAACCCCCACGAATACTTGTCCCTCACCTTCAATAACCGTTGGCATTAAGAAATCAACTGATGGTAGGCTCTTACTACATCCAGAATCTTCGATTGACGGGATTTGGAGTAAACGTATAACTTAACTTATGAATAATTAGTTAGGTCTTAAGTTTCGCCTGTCTTTAAATATTCATTATTATATCTTATTTAATTGCTTTATGTATACTTCGAATTATGTTGGTATATGAGGGTGTTATTTCTATAAGTGTCAATTCAACATATGTGTACTTGAATGTCCATGAATTGGTTAATATAAATGTATGCTTATTATACATACATGCATTATAGGACAAAGAGTAGGGCAAAAAGGCGACAAAAAGGCGACAAAAAGGCGAGGCGCCAAAAAGGCGCCAAATAAGTATGTGCAGAGAATAGTTTAGCTTAGAATCCTGGCTTTGGGAGTCAGGGGTGGGAGTTAAAATCTCCTTTCTCTGAGCAGAAGGGAGGAATTTAACCTCCGGCATCCGGCTTACAAGACCGGCGCTCTGGCGCTGAGCTACTTTTGCATGTTCATTCAAGCATTTTGTTCTCTATTACTGCTGCTCCTGGGTATAAAACTAGGAATAAAGAGAAGTAAAGTACGGATGCAACTTGTCCAATAATGATGAAGGGGTGTTCAACGGGTATACCGCCAATTCAGGTAAGAATAGCTACATCTGCAATAAGAGTTCAAAATAAAAATTGCGTAAGGGGTCGAAATGTAAGGCCACGTTGTTTAGATGTATGAAGGATGGGGACTACTATCAAGACTAGGATGGAGGCAAGGAGTGCAAGGACGCCTCCAAGTTTATTTGGGATAGATCGAAGAATGGCGTAGGCAAACAAGAAGTACCATTCAGGCTTGATGTGAGGTGGAGTGACTAATGGGTTTGCAGGGGTGAAGTTATCGGGATCTCCAAGCAGGTTAGGAGCAAATAGTGCTAGGGATGTAAGGGCAATTAGTAGGGCTGCGAAGCCAAGGAGGTCTTTATAAGAAAAGTAGGGGTGAAAGGAGATTTTGTCAGCGTCTGAGTTCAGGCCAAGAGGGTTATTAGAGCCTGTCTGGTGAAGGAAAAGAAGGTGAACAAGTGTGGCACCAGCAATGACAAATGGGAATAAGAAGTGAAAGGCAAAGAAACGTGTTAAGGTGGCGTTGTCAACGGAAAAGCCCCCTCAAATTCATTGAACTAATGAGTTGCCAACGTATGGGACGGCTGAAAGTAGGTTGGTAATAACCGTAGCTCCTCAGAAAGATATTTGTCCTCATGGAAGGACATAACCAACGAAGGCTGTTATTATGACTAAAAGTAGAAGAATCACTCCAATGTTTCAGGTTTCTTTGTATAGGTAAGAGCCATAGTAAAGTCCTCGGCCGATATGCATATAGATACAGATGAAGAAAAAGGATGCGCCATTGGCATGGAGGTTTCGAATTAGTCAACCGTAATTTACATCTCGGCAGATATGTCCGACGGAGGAAAAAGCTGTAGCAATATCGGAAGTGTAGTGTATTGCAAGGAAAAGCCCAGTGAGAATTTGGATAATTAAGCAAAGTCCAAGGAGGGAACCAAAGTTTCATCATACTGAAATATTTGAGGGGGCGGGGAGGTCGACTAGTGCATTGTTAGCGATTTTTAGTAGGGGGTGCGTTTTTCGTAGGCTTGCCATTATATGTTCCTGTAGTTGAATTTACAACGATGGTTTTTCAAGTCGTTAGTCCTGGTTAAAGTCCTGGTAGGAATTATGACCTATGTTATATCTTTATTTCTGTTAGGGTTGGTTTTAGGACTAGTAGCTGTTTCTTCTAACCCTTCTCCTTATTTTGCTGCTCTAGGGTTGGTGATGGTAGCAGGTATGGGTTGTGGCGTGCTAGTAAGTCATGGGGGTCCATTTTTATCCCTGGTCTTGTTTCTTATCTATTTAGGAGGAATATTAGTTGTTTTTGCATATTCAGCAGCTTTGGCTGCCGAGCCCTTTCCTGAGGGGTGAGGAAGTCGACAGGTGGGGGTGTACATAATCTTATATGGGTTGGGGGTCGGGTTAGTATCAAATATGTTCTGGGAAGGTTGGTATGAGGTGTCATGGGTCCCGGCTGATGAGCTTGATGGATTTACTATATTTCGGGGTGACATTGGTGGGGTTGCTATGATGTATTCTTTGGGGGGAGGAATACTTGTTCTTAGTGCATGGGCCCTCCTCCTTACTTTATTTGTTGTGTTGGAGTTAACCCGAGGCCTTAGCCGTGGCTCAGTCCGGGCGGTTTAAAAAGAGGCCAAAAGCATTGCTAATGCCAGGGTTAAAAGGAATAGTGCTAAGTAAGTTTTTACTAGTCCTCGTTGAGTATTGCTGGTAGTGGTAATGAGAGGGGTTGTATGATATACAATGGCTTTAGGTCCGATTTTTTCGATTCAAGTTTGATCAAGTATTTGGCTGGCAACTGCTTGACCCAAGGTAAGACCAAATTTGGGGGTTAGGCGGTGGATAATTGAAGGGAAGAAGCCAAGTATGTTAGAAAAGTGATGTGGGGTTAAGCGAGGGGTGGGGTGGTACTGTTTAGCAGTAAGTGAGGCTAGTTCTAGAGCAATAAGCAGGCCTAGGACGGAAACGATGAGAGCAGTAAGTTTAAGGAGAGGGGGTATAGTAATAATAGGGGTTTTTAAGGGGATAATAGTTGAGGTAATTAAAAAGCCGGCAATAATGCTGCCTCATGCTAGTCGTTTGATAGGGTTAATTACTGCTGGGTTGTTTTCGTTGATAGGGGAAAGTGGATTAAATCGGGGGTAGCCCATGGATACAAAGAAGATTACTCGGAGGCTATAGATGGCTGTAAAAGAAGTGGCAAGAAGGGTTAGGATCAGGGCCCAGGCGTTTAAGTGGGATGTGTTAAGAGCCTCAAGAATAGCGTCTTTAGAAAAAAACCCGGCAAGGAAAGGAGTACCTGCTAGGGCAAGGCTTCCAATTGTTAGGCATGATGAGGTAAAAGGGGTGAGAAAATGTATGCCTCCTATTTTACGGATGTCTTGTTCATCATTGAGGCTATGGATCACGGAGCCAGAGCAGAGGAAAAGCATTGCTTTAAAGAAAGCATGTGTACAGATATGGAGGAAGGCTAGGTGTGGTTGGTTTAGTCCGATGGCAACTATTATGAGTCCAAGTTGACTAGATGTGGAGAAGGCAACAATTTTCTTAATGTCGTTTTGGGTGAGGGCACATGTAGCTGTGAAGAGTGTGGTGAGGGCTCCTAAACATAAGCAGATGGTTAAGGCAGTTTGGTTACCCTCAAGTAGCGGGCTGAGTCGGACTAAAAGGAAGATGCCTGCGACGACTATAGTGCTAGAGTGTAGTAGGGCAGATACTGGTGTAGGACCTTCTATGGCCGAAGGCAGCCAGGGGTGAAGTCCAAATTGGGCGGACTTACCAGCGGCAGCAACAATCAGGCCGAGAAGGGGGAAAGTGAGGTCAAAGTCTTTAGAGGCAACAAAGATTTGTTGAATTTCTCAAGAGTTTAATTTTGTTGCTATTCAAGCCATGGCAAAGATGAGGCCAATGTCCCCGATTCGGTTGTATACTACGGCTTGAAGAGCGGCGGTGTTAGCATCTGCTCGCCCACCTCATCAGCCAATTAGGAGAAATGATATAATGCCCACCCCTTCTCAACCAATGAATAGTTGAAACATGTTGTTGGCTGTAACAAGGGTAAGTATAGCCATAAGGAAAATTAGTAGGTATTTGAAAAATCGGCTGATGTTAGGGTCTGAGTGTATGTACCATGAGGCAAATTCAAGGATGGACCATGTAACGTATAAAGCAACAGTTGTAAAGATAACAGAATACTGGTCAAACTTAAAGCTTAGGCTAATTTCAAAACATGTTGTGTTTATTCAGGTTCAGGATGAGACGATTGTTTCTGCCCCTTCATTGAAGAACATAAATAATGGGAGGAGACTGATGAAGAAAGAGAGTTTTACTGCTGATGTAATGTTAGGGACGGTTTGGTTAAAAACCGAATTGCCTTGAACTAAAGCTGAGAGTAAGGCGAAAGATAAGACCACAAGGATAATGATTATGCCGGAGTAGAGAACAGAGGGGGTTTGTCACATTTTTACTCCTGCTTGGATTTGCACCAAGAGTTTTTGAATCCTAAGTCCAATGGATGAGCTGTTGTCCTACAGAAGTTGATCGAGTGAGCTCTGGGGTTCAACCAAAGTCGCGGAGATTAGCAGTCTTCGTTGCTAGCGAGCCTCTCTCGGTGGGTAAGGGGAGACTAACCCCTGTCTTTAGAATCACAATCTAATATTTTACTAAACTATACCTACATGCGGCTCAGCCTCAGACCAATTCGGGCTTAAGCACAAGCAGAAGGAGGGGGATAAGGTGAAGGGCTATAATTAAGTGTTCCCGAGTGTGGGAGGGGTCTAAAGCAATTATATGTGCGGGAAGAGGTCCCCGTTGAGTTATAATGAACATATAAAGAGAGTAGCTGACAGTAATTAAAGTGCCTGCGCCAGTCAGGGCGAGAGTTCACCAGGACCAGCTAAATAGTGAAGTAATAATTATTAATTCTCCCATGAGATTCGGAAGTGGGGGTAATCCAAGGTTTGCAAGGCTTGCAATGAACCATCATGTTGTTATTAGAGGGAGGGCTATTTGTAGTCCTCGACCTAGTAATAATGTACGGCTGTGTGTCCGTTCATAATTTGTATTAGCTAGGCAAAAGAGAGCGGAGGATGCAAGTCCGTGGGCAATTATAAGAATTAAAGCACCGGACAAGCTTCAGGGGGTCTGGATAAGAATAGCTGCTACGACTAGACCTATGTGACTGACTGAAGAGTAGGCGATTAGTGATTTCAGGTCTGTTTGCCGGAGGCAAATAGACCCAGTTATTACCACTCCCCAGAGGGCAAAGATGATAAAGGGGTAACCTAATTCTTTGGTTAAAGGGTCAAGGATGGGAATTATGCGAATTATTCCGTAACCCCCAAGTTTTAGAAGTACGGCAGCCAGAATCATAGAACCAGCAACGGGGGCCTCTACATGTGCTTTTGGGAGCCAAAGATGTACTCCGTACAATGGCATTTTTACAAGGAATGCGAGAAGGCAACTTGCTCACCATAGTTTATCCGCGAAAGTAGAAAGATGGAAGGGGTCTGAGTATTGGATGGTTAATAAGGAGAGCGTTCCTGCGCTGTTTTGAAGTAGAAGGAGGGCAACGAGAAGGGGTAAGGAGCCTGCGAGGGTATAAAATAGAAAATATACACCTGCGTTTAGACGTTCTGTTTGGTTCCCCCATCGTGTGATAATTACAAGGGTGGGGATTAAAGTGGCTTCGAACATGACGTAGAACATGATGATCTCAGTAGCACCAAATGCTAGGATAAGGAAAATTTGGAGAGATGTTAGCAGGGTAATATAAACTCGTTGGCGGTTGCAGGGCTCAGTAGCTGTATGGTTTTGACTAGCAATAATTATGAGTGGAAGTAGTCAGCAAGTGAGAACAAGAAGTGGGGTCGACAGGGAGTCGGTGGCCAGGTAATAGCTAAGGCTAGTTCATCCCGTCTCACTCATGTTAGCAAATCATGTTAAGCTAAACACGGCGATGAGAAGGCTGTGGGCTAGTGTTGAAGGTCAGAGTCACTTTGGTTTTGTTAACCATGTTGTTGGGATTAGCATAAGGGTTGGAATTAGAATTTTTAGCATTGTAGCAGGTTCAGGTTTTGGAGGTGGTCTGTCCCGTGTGTTCGTGCAGCAGCGACTAGAAGGGCAAGACCTGCGCTTGCTTCACAAGCTGAGAAGGCCAGAAGAAGCATGGGGGCCCCGGAGAAGTTTGTCGAGTCTAATTGTAGGGTTCAGAGAGACAGGGCAATAAATAAAGATAGTATTATTCCTTCAAGGCAGAGGAGGGCGGATAGCAGGTGGGTTCGATGAAAGGCCAGGCCAGTAAGGCCCAATATAAAAGCCGAAGAGAAAGCAAAGTGAACAGGAGTCATTAGGCAGTTGTGGACTTTAACCACAAGTTTTTGAGCCGAAATCAAAGGTTTTTCTTAAACTAACTTCCTATTCAGCTCATTCTAGGCCTCCTTGCATTCACTCGTAGATGAGGCCTAATGTTAGGAGGGTAAGAACTGCTGTTGCTCACAAAAATGTAAAAAGGGGGGAGGCTAATTGGTCCCCTCATGGTAATGGAAGGAGAAGGGCAATCTCTAGGTCAAAGAGGAGGAAAAGGATAGCTACTAGGAAGAATCGTAGGGAGAAAGGAAGACGGGCGGAGCCTAGAGGGTCAAAGCCACATTCATAAGGGGAGAGTTTTTCATGGTCAGGGGTCATTTGCGGTAGTCAGAAGGATACCAGGGCTAATACGACAGAAAGTGCGGCTGTAATTGAGACCACAGTTGTTACTAAGTTCATTATCTTTCCTTGGATTTTAACCAAGACCGGGTGATTGGAAGTCACTTATACTAAGCTGTACTAGAAAGATTAAGATCCTCATCAGTAGATAGAGATATATAGGAAAAGTCACACAACGTCTACGAAATGTCAGTATCAAGCAGCCGCCTCGAATCCGAAGTGGTGCTCAGCTGTGAAGTGATGACGAATTTGACGTAGGAAACAAACAGCTAAAAATGAAGAGCCAATAATGACATGTAAACCATGAAAACCTGTGGCAACAAAGAAGGAAGAGCCATAAACCCCGTCTGCAATTGTAAATGGGGCTTCATAGTACTCTATACCTTGAAGAAAGGTGAAGTAAAACCCAAGAAGAATAGTTAAGGCAAGGGATTGAATGGCTTGTTTACGTTCCCCTTCTATAATGCTATGGTGGGCTCATGTGACTGTAACCCCGGATGCAAGAAGAACCGCAGTATTTAGAAGAGGGACTTCAAAGGGGTCTAGGGTAGTAATACCAGTTGGAGGTCAGCAACCTCCGAGCTCTGGTGTAGGGGCAAGACTAGCGTGGTAAAAAGCTCAGAAAAAACCTAGGAAAAAGAAAACTTCAGAAGTAATGAATAGAATTATGCCGTAACGAAGGCCTTTTTGTACTGGGGGTGTGTGGTGTCCTTGAAAGGTACCTTCCCGTACAATATCTCGTCATCACTGATATATCGTTAGGAGAAGAAGGGCTATTCCTAGGCTTATTAAGGTTGTGGATTGGAAGTGGAATCAGGTTGCTAAACCTGATGTCATTAGTAAAGCGGCGATTGCGCCTGTCAAAGGTCAAGGGCTAGGGTCAACTATGTGGTAGGGGTGTGCTTGATGGGTCATTAAACGTTTTCTTGTAAGTAAAGGGTCAATAGAAGAACAAATACGTAGGCTTGAATTATAGCTACGGCGACTTCAAGAAGGGTGAGTAAAAATAGTACTACGGTAACAGTAACAGCTACAGCGGGCATAAGAGATAGAAGTACGAAGCTTGCTGTGGCAATTAACTGAATAAGTAGGTGTCCTGCTGTTAGATTAGCCGTCAGTCGGACGCCCAGGGCTAAGGGACGAATAAACAGACTAATTGTTTCGATAATGATTAGCACTGGAATTAGAGGGCCAGGGGTCCCTTCTGGGAGAAGGTGACCTAAGGCATGGGTTGGTTGATTTCGCATCCCGATAATTACAGTTGCTAGTCAAAGGGGAGTTGCAAGGCCTAAATTAATTGAGAGTTGGGTTGTGGGGGTGAAAGTGTAGGGAAGAAGGCCAAGTATATTTAATGTGATTAGAAAAATTATTAAAGAGGTTAATAAAGCTGCTCATTTATGTCCTCCAAGGTTTACTGGGAGGAGAAGCTGTTGTGTGAAACGATTAATAAATCAACCCTGGAGACCTAGAAATCGGTTGCTTGTTCATCGGGCAGTAGGGGTGGGAAGAAGGACTCAGGGGAGGGCAATAGCGATGGCTGCTAAGGGAATTCCTATAAAAACGGGGCTTATAAACTGATCAAAAAAGCTTAAGGTCATGGTCAAGTTCAGGGGTCTGTAAAACGTTTTTCAGCGCTTTGTATAGCGGGCTCATTCGAGAAAGTATGAGCTATTACTTTGGGTGGGATAACGACTAGAAAGACTAATCAAGAGAAGATTAATATGGCAAACCAAGGTGATGGGTCTAGTTGAGGCATATCGCTAGGGGTGGTCGGGAGTCACCAGTCTTTAGCTTAAAAGGCTAACGCTAGGCCCTATTTAGCTTCTTAGCGAGGCGTCTTCAAGCATTCGGGAGGATCAGTCCTCGAAGTAGGTTATAGGGACTGCTTCAACTACAATGGGCATAAAGCTGTGGTTTGCTCCGCAGATTTCTGAGCATTGACCATAAAAAATTCCAGGGCGTGATGCAATGAAGGCTGTTTGGTTTAGACGTCCTGGGACAGCGTCTATTTTGATTCCAAGCGATGGGACTGCTCATGAGTGAAGGACATCGTCAGCAGACACTAGTACGCGGATGGGGGATTCTGCAGGAATTACCATTCGATGGTCTGTTTCTATAAGGCGGAATTGACCTGGGGCTAAGTCTTGTGTTGGAATTATGTAAGCATCAAAGCCAAGGTCTTCATAGTCTGTATATTCGTAGCTTCAGTATCATTGGTGACCAACAGCTTTGATTGTAAGAAGAGGATTATTCACTTCGTCTATTAGGTACAGGATTCGAAGGGATGGTAGAGCAATTAAAATTAGGATGATTGCTGGAAGAATGGTTCAGATAATTTCGATTTCTTGGGAGTCTAAGATGTATTTATTAGTAAGCTTGGTTGAGACTATAGCCACAATAATATATAGGACCAAAGTGCTGATTAAGAATACAATCATTAGGGTGTGGTCGTGGAAGTGGAGAAGTTCTTCTATAACAGGTGAAGCTGCGTCCTGAAATCCTAGTTGTGAGGGATTGGCCATTGGGGGAGGGCAAGACACGCGGGGGTTTAACCCACGATTCCGCCTTGACAAGGCGGTGTAATATGCTGTTTTACTAGTGTCTTATGAAGAAAGTGACAGAGCGGTTATGTGGTTGGCTTGAAACCAGCACACGGGGGTTCAACTCCTCCCTTTCTCGTTAGTTTGATTGAACTTGAACAAATGCAGGCTCTTCGAAAGTGTGGTAGGGAGGAGGGCAGCCGTGAAGTCACTCGACGTTTGTTGTTGTTATTTCAACTGCTAAAACTTCACGTTTAGCAGCAAATGCTTCTCAGATAATGAACAGGAACATAATTACTGCAACTAAGGACACAAGGGAACCAATTGAAGAAACTGTGTTTCAGAGTGTGTAGGCATCTGGGTAATCAGAGTATCGCCGAGGTATTCCGGCTAAACCTAGGAAATGTTGAGGGAAGAAAGTTAGGTTTACACCTGCAAACATAACACCGAAATGAACTTTCGTTCAGGTGCTGTGAAGGGTATAACCTGAAAACAGAGGGAATCAATGTACAAAGCCTGCAATAATAGCAAATACGGCTCCCATGGAAAGTACATAATGGAAGTGGGCAACAACGTAGTAAGTATCATGAAGGACAATATCAAGGGAAGAATTGGCAAGAACAATGCCTGTTAGACCCCCGACAGTAAATAGGAAAATGAAGCCAAGTGCTCATAGAAGGGGTGTCTCCCATTTGATTGAGCCTCCATGAAGTGTAGCTAGTCAGCTAAAAACCTTAACACCTGTTGGGATAGCAATAATTATGGTGGCGGAGGTGAAATAGGCTCGTGTGTCCACGTCCATTCCTACTGTAAACATGTGATGTGCTCAGACAATAAACCCTAGAAGGCCAATGGCCATCATTGCTCATACTATACCCATGTAGCCAAAAGGTTCCTTTTTTCCAGAGTAGTATGCAACAATGTGGGAGATTATTCCGAAGCCTGGAAGAATGAGAATATAAACTTCAGGGTGGCCAAAGAATCAAAATAAGTGTTGGTAAAGAATTGGGTCTCCACCCCCTGCTGGGTCGAAGAAAGTGGTGTTTAAGTTTCGGTCTGTTAAAAGCATAGTGATTCCGGCTGCAAGGACGGGCAGGGATAGGAGAAGAAGGACTGCAGTGATGAGAACAGATCAGACGAAAAGGGGCGTTTGGTACTGAGAAATAGCGGGAGGTTTCATGTTAATAATTGTGGTAATGAAGTTGATTGCCCCCAGAATTGACGAAATACCTGCAAGATGAAGTGAAAAGATTGTTAGGTCGACTGAAGCACCTGCATGGGCGAGGTTCCCAGAGAGGGGTGGATAAACTGTTCACCCTGTCCCTGCACCAGCTTCAACCCCTGAAGAGGCAAGGAGAAGTAAGAAAGAGGGTGGGAGCAATCAGAAGCTCATGTTGTTTATTCGTGGAAATGCTATATCGGGGGCTCCGATCATTAGGGGGATAAGTCAGTTGCCAAAGCCTCCGATCATGATTGGTATAACTATAAAGAAGATTATTACGAAAGCATGGGCTGTAACAATTACGTTATAAATTTGGTCGTCTCCAAGGAGAGCTCCGGGTTGACTTAATTCAGCTCGAATTAGAAGGCTTAAAGCTGTTCCGACTATTCCGGCTCAGGCACCAAATACTAGATAGAGGGTGCCGATGTCTTTGTGATTAGTTGAGAAGAATCATCGTGTGATGGCCACAGGTAGGATGGCTGAGTTTTAAGCGGTGGATTGTAGCTCCATGCACAGAGGTTTGAATCCTCTTCTTACCAGGCCCTATGGTGTAACCACGTTAGATTGCAAATCTTAAGAGGCAGACTAAACCCTGCTGGGGCTTTCCCCGCCTTCTACGCCTGACAAGGCGGGGAAAGTAGCTGGATGCTCGCTGGTTTAAGCGCTTAGCTGTTAACTAAGAATTTGCAGGATCGAGGCCTGCCTAGCTAGAAAGGCTTTAGCTTAATTAAAGTACCTGCTTTGCATGTAGGAGATGTGGGGTAATATCCCGCAAGTCTTATCAGGGTCTGGGAGAGTTTAACTCCCGCTTAGGGCTTTGAAGGCCCTTGGTCTCACTTAGCCTAAGTCCCTAAATAGTCAATAGTGCAATTGCGGCTGGGGCCAATGGTAGAAGTAAAAGTGTTGCTGTAGTTGAAATTGCAAGGGGAAGGGTAGCCTGAGAGGAAGTGTAACGTCAGGGGGTTGTTGCGGTTGTGCTATTGGGGGATATAGTGAGGGCTATAGCATATGATAGTCGCAGGTAGAAGTAAAGGCTTAAAAGGGCTGCGAACGCTGCAAGTGTTGCAACGGCTGCTAGCTCTTGTTTAGTCAGTTCTTGTAGGATAAGTCACTTAGGCATGAATCCTACAAGGGGTGGGAGACCTCCAAGAGAAAGAAGGATAAAAGGGGTGAGAGAAGTTAAGGCGGGTGCTTTAGCTCAAGAAGTGGCAAGGGAATTAATGGTAGTTGAGTTATTTAATTTAAACACAAGAAAGGCAGGGAAAGTCATAATAAAATACATGATAAGGGTGAGTAGGGTGAGAGAAGGAGAAAAATGTATTACAAGAGTTATTCACCCAAGGTGGGCAATGGAAGAGTAGGCTAGGATTTTTCGCAGTTGTGTTTGGTTAAGGCCACCTCAGCCCCCAACAAGGGTGGAGGTGAGGCCTAGTACAACGAGAAGGGTGGAGTTCGAGGGGTTAAGGTGTAAAAGTAAAGCGAAAGGTGCTAGTTTTTGTCATGTAGATATAATTAGTCCTGTGGTTAAGTCTAGTCCTTGAAGAACCTCTGGAAGTCAAGAGTGTAGTGGGGCAAGGCCGATTTTGAGGGCCAGTGCTAAGGTGACTAGGGTTATTGGAAGAGGGTGGGTTATTTGTTGAATTTCTCACTGTCCTGTTATTCAAGCATTGGTTGTACTAGCAAAAAGAAGTATAGCGGCTCCTGTAGCTTGGGTAAGGAAGTATTTGGTGGTTGCTTCTACTGCTCGAGGGTGGTGGTGTTGCGCTATAAGTGGAATAATAGCAAGAGTATTTATTTCTAGCCCTATTCATGCGAGAAGCCAATGGGAGCTTGCGAATGTGATGGTGGTGCCTAGGCCTAAACCGAAGAGAAGGGTGGCTAAAATGAAGGGGTTCATTAGTAGAGGAGGGAATTTAACCAACATGTTTGGGGTATGGGCCCAAAAGCTTAATTAGCTGACTCTACTAGGAAGTGGTGTAGTGGAAGCACTAAGAGTTTTGATCTCTTGAGGTAGGGTTCGAACCCCTTCTTTCTAAGGAGCCGGGGGGACTTTAACCCCCATGGTTCACTCTATCAAAGTGGCCCTCTACTTCAGGCACAGCTCCGTTTACACTTGTGGTGGAAGACCAGCAAAGGCAATGGGGAGGGAAAGATGTCAAATAACTAGGGCAAGAGTAAGCGGCAAAAAGTTCTTTCAGATAAGGTGTATGAGTTGATCATATCGGAACCGAGGGTACGAGGCCCGTACTCAAAGAAATACTACTGATAATAAGGCCGCTTTAGTTATAAGATTAACAGCAGTTAGTTCTGGAAAAGAGGGAATGTGGTAGGCCCCTAAAAAGAGGGTGGCGGATAAAGTGTTTATAAGAAGAATATTGGCATATTCTGCAAGGAAGAAAAGGGCAAAGGGTCCTCCGGCATATTCCACATTAAAGCCAGAGACTAGTTCGGATTCACCTTCAGTCAGATCAAAGGGGGCACGGTTGGTTTCAGCTAGGGTAGAAATGTACCATATAGCTGCAAGGGGCCAGGCGGGGATGATTAGTCATACGCTTTCCTGAGCCACATTAAAAGTTTGCAGGGTAAAGCCTCCTGTAAAGATAATGATGTTTAATAAAATAAGGCCTAGGCTTACTTCATAGGAGATGGTTTGGGCTACGGCTCGTAAGGCTCCGATTAAGGCATACTTAGAATTGGAGGCCCAGCCTGAGCCAAGAATAGAATAGACTGCCAGGCTGGATAGGGCAAGAATAAATATGATACCTAGGTTAAGGTCAACTACTGGGTGGGGGATTGGTATGGGTGCTCAAAGGGCAAGGGCAAGGGTTAAAGCCAGGATAGGAGCCAAAAGGAACAGGAGGGGGGAGGCTGTTGAAGGTCGAATTGGTTCTTTAATGAATAGCTTTAGTCCGTCAGCAATAGGTTGAAGAAGGCCGTAAGGGCCAACGATGTTGGGACCTTTACGAAGTTGTATATACCCCAACACCTTTCGTTCAAGTAGTGTTAAAAAAGCAACGGCTAGTAATACTGGAACAATAAAGGTTAGTGGATTAATAATGTGGGTAATAATGGTGGATATCATAGCTAAGGAGAGGATTTGAACCTCTGTTGAAAGGGCTTAGGCCTTTCGCAGTAACCGGGCTCTGCCACCCTAACATGCCGTAATCTCCGGCAGGGGGGTATGCCCTTTTGTCTGTTTTAGTTAAATTCAACAGGTAAGGGAGAGGCGTACCAGTGGTATAGGCCTCCTCTTCTCGGTCCTTTCGTACTAGAGAAGAGCACAGCATAGATAGAAACTGACCTGGATTACTCCGGTCTGAACTCAGATCACGTAGGACTTTAATCGTTGAACAAACGAACCCTTAATAGCGGCTGCACCATTAGGATGTCCTGATCCAACATCGAGGTCGTAAACCCCCTTGTCGATATGGGCTCTAAAAGAGGATTGCGCTGTTATCCCTAGGGTAACTAGGTCCGTTGATCGGCATTGCCGGATCTTTTTGGTCAGAAATTCTGTTTATTAGAGTTGTAACTCTCAGCTGTAGGAGGGGTGCTCCCATTCCACATGGGGGTTATTTATTTCCCCGCGGTCGCCCCAACCAAAGACATCAGGGTGGGTTCCATCTTGTTCAATCCTTTATTTAGGGTCATTGACATGATCCACTTTAGTGTCTAAAGCTCCATAGGGTCTTCTCGTCTTATGTAATAATCCCCGCTTCTGCACGGGGAGATCAATTTCATTGACTGGAAAAAGGAGACAGCTAAGCCCTCGTTATGCCATTCATACAGGTCTCCATTTAAAAGACAAGTGATTGCGCTACCTTCGCACGGTCAAAATACCGCGGCCGTTAAACTTATAGTCACAGGGCAGGCGGGACCTCTTATTTGTTAAATACAAGAGGCGATGTTTTTGGTAAACAGGCGAGGCTTTATGTGTTTGCCGAGTTCCTTCTCTTTCTTTTAGTCTTTCCCGGGGGCACACCTGTGTGGGGTTAACGGTTAAATATTGGGTAGTTTTCTAGTTATTTAGTTTGTTACTCAGGTCCCTCTTTGGTTGGGTTCGTTAAAGGTCGGCGGGTTGTCCGTTCCGATGTACACGTGTGCGGGGAGGGAGGCATTGGCTCCCTTATTACTCATATTAGCATAATCACTCCCATGAAGGCATGGGATGGTCCAGTAAAGATAGGGGGATAAGACTTGGTGATCAGGATAAGAGGATTAAAGTAGGGTACTTGAGCTTTGACGCTTTCTTAGAGGATGGCTGCTTTCAAGCCCACCAGAGTACTTCCCTTTGTTTTATTATGATCTTTACCCTCCTGATAAAGTTGTGTCTTTGTTCAAAGGGGCTGTACCCCCTTTGACTAACTCTCACGGTTTCTTAAATACATCAATAGGTGTTAAACTAATGTGAAAAGAGAAGCCGGGAGGCTGAACTTCTATTCATTTCTTGGACAACCAGCTATAACTAGGTTCGGTAGGTCTGTCACCTCTACTCAAAGCTCTCCCCACTCTTTTGCAACAGAGACGGGTGTGCCCTATTAATAGGCTGTCTTGGAGTAGCTCACGTAGTTTCGGGGCATTAAACTATAGGTCTCTTTGCTTAAGTTACACTTGCTAAATCATGATGCAAAAGGTACGAGGTTTAATCTCTGCTTCTCTTAGCTTGTCTGGATTGTTTCATTTCTCTTTCAGCGTTCCCTTGCGGTACTTTCTCTATAGCGCCGTATGTCCTTTTCTATCGCCTATACTAAGGGGGAAAAATGGTTTGTTAATTTAAGTTTAGTGTCCTCTGGGGTTATCAAGATTGAATCGTTGAAGTTGTTTGGGCGGGCTAGCTGTTAGGCATCAGGGCGATCCGATTTGCACGGATGACTTCTCAGTGTAAGGGAGATGCTTTGCTATCTTAGCTACGCTCTGCTTTTCCAAGTGCACCTTCCGGTACACTTACTATGTTACGACTTGCCTCCCCTTTGCAATTATTAGTTTTTAAGTAATTATGTTGTTAGGCTTGGGGAGAGTGACGGGCGATGTGTGCGCGCTTCAGGGCCAATTTCAGTAGAACACTCTATTTTCTACTTACTGCTAAATCCTCCTTCAGATGTACGTTTCAGGACATCATTCGTGTTCGCTATTTGTAGCGAATGTAGCCCATTTCTTCCCTCCTCATACGCTACACCTCGACCTGACGTTTAGGGTTATACCAGTTTAGCTTACTATTGGTCCCTCACAGGGTAAGCTGACGACGGTGGTATATAGGCGGTATTAACAAGGGGAGGTGAGGTTAAACGGGGGTTATCGGTTCTAGAACAGGCTCCTCTAGGTGGATCTAAAGCACCGCCAAGTCCTTTGGGTTTCAAGCTGATGCTTGTAGTCCCCGGGCGGATAGTGGTTGTAAAATTCTATCAATGTTTAGGGCTAGGCATAGTGGGGTATCTAATCCCAGTTTGTGCCGTAGCTTTCGTGGGTTCAGGTTAGATAAAGCCACCTTCGTGGTTGAACTTCTCACCTCCGGATGCGTATAACAGCTTTGGGGGTGTTCGGCTTTAGTTTTAATTTTAGCTTAACCACTCTTTACGCCGTAATTCATCAACTTGGGCCTCTCGTATAACCGCGGTGGCTGGCACGAGTTTTACCGGCCCTCTTAGCTTTAACTAAGTCAAGTTTTCACTTATAGCTTAATGTTTGTCACTGCTGAATTCCCTTGGGGGTGTGGCTAAGCAAGGCGTCGTGGGCTCAAAAAGATGTGCCTGATACCAGCTCCTTGTTCCCGGGCGGGGAACTGTGGGGCATCCTCACAGGGGCGCGGATACTTGCATGTGTAAGTTTGGCTAAAGTTGATGTCAAAGTCAGGACCAAGCCTTTGTGCTTGCGAGGCTTTCTAGGGCCCATCTTAACATCTTCAGTGTTATGCTTTAGTTAAGCTACGCTAGC